GGAGGCTTTACCTGGAATGAAAGAACAAAAATGGATTCATGAAGGTTTAATTACTGAATCCCTTCCCAACGGTATGTTCCGGATTCGCTTAGATAATCAAGATATGATTCTAGGTTATGTTTCAGGAAAGATCCGACGTAGTTTTATACGAATACTACCAGGCGATAGAGTCAAAATTGAAGTAAGTCGTTATGATTCAACCAGAGGACGTATAATTTATCGACTTCGCAATAAGGATTCGAAGGATTAGGTGTTTTTATCAACTTCAACATCCTTTTCGTGAGAAAAGGATTCGAGATTCAAAATTCCAAGAAACCTATTTTCTTTCAAAAAGTATATTCAGAATTAAAATGAGGAATGCCAAATATGAAAATAAGAGCTTCTGTTCGTAAAATTTGTGAAAAATGTCGACTAATCCGTAGGCGGGGACGAATTATAGTAATTTGTTCCAACCCAAGACATAAACAAAGACAAGGATAATCAGACTTGTTAAAACACCCGATGTAAAAGTAAAAAGGGTAAAAAAAAAGGGAGGGGGTCCTTTTTGACACGAAATGGATATATCCATATATCTCTGACTCATATTTAGGAGATGAAAAAATATGGCAAAAACTATACCGAGAATTGGTTCACGTAAGAATGGACGTATTGGTTTACGTAAGAATACACGGAGAATACCAAAGGGGGTTATTCATGTTCAAGCAAGTTTCAATAATACTATTGTGACTGTTACAGATGTACGGGGTCGAGTGGTTTCTTGGTCCTCTGCCGGTACTTGTGGATTCAAGGGTACAAGAAGGGGGACGCCCTTTGCTGCTCAAACCGCAGCAGGAAACGCTATTCGTACAGTAGTGGATCAAGGTATGCAACGAGCAGAAGTCATGATAAAAGGACCTGGTCTCGGAAGAGACGCGGCATTACGCGCTATTCGCAGAAGTGGTATACTATTAACTTTTGTGCGGGATGTAACCCCTATGCCACATAATGGCTGTAGACCTCCAAAAAAACGACGTGTGTAGAAATAAAAATTGAAGAGATTTAAAGATAAACAAGAGAAAAAAACGATTCAATTCTTTGAATATTATTATGGTTCGAGAGAAAGTAACAGTATCTACTCAGACACTACAGTGGAAGTGTGTTGAATCAAAAGTAGACAATAAGCGTCTTTATTATGGACGCTTTATTCTGTCTCCACTTATGAAAGGTCAAGCTGACACAATAGGCATCGCGATGCGCAGAGCTTTGCTTGGAGAAATAGAAGGAACATGTATCACACGTGCAAAATCTGAGAAAATACCACACGAGTATTCTACCCTAGTAGGTATTCAAGAATCGGTACATGACATTTTAATGAATTTGAAAGAAATTGTATTTAGAAGTAATCTATACGGAACTTGCGACGCGTCTATTTGTGTCAGGGGTCCTGGATATGTAACTGCTCAAGATATCATCTTACCGCCTTATGTAGAAGTCGTTGACAATACACAGCATATAGCTAGCTTGACGGAACCCATTGAATTGTGTATTGTATTACAAATAGAGAGGAATCGCGGATATCTTATAAAAACGCCAAATAATAACTTTAAAGACGGAAGTTATGCTATAGATGCTGTATTCATGCCTGTTCGAAACGCGAATCATAGTATTCATTCTTATGGGAATGGGAATGATAAACAAGAAATACTCTTTCTTGAAATATGGACAAATGGCAGTTTAACTCCTAAAGAAGCACTTCATGAAGCCTCCCGGAATTTGATTGATTTATTTATTCCTTTTTTACATACGGAAGAAGAAAACTTACATTTAGCGGACAATCAACACATGGTTCCTTTACCCCCTTTTACCTTTCATGATAAATTGGATAAACTACGAAAAAACAAAAAAAAAATAACATTGAAATCGATTTTTATTGACCAATCAGAACTACCTCCCAGGATCTATAATTGTCTTAAAAGGTCCAATATATATACATTATTGGACCTTTTGAATAACAGTCAAGAGGACCTTATGAAAATTGAACATTTTCGCATAAACGATGTAAAACAGATATTGGGCATTCTAGAAAAGCATTTCGCAGTTGATTTACCGAAAAAGCCGAAAATGGGTTTTGAATCTTTAGCACAATTCATAGATTCGGAATCGGGAGAGATTCCCAATTAATTTGAATAATAGATGTGTATCTAGGGACAATTCACTTTGTTTGAAGCGATTATTCCCTAGATACACAGGTCGTGATATTTTAATTTTATTTCACAATTGACTGAATTTCAAAATTAAAAAAGACCTAAAGTTAGGGATTTATCAATAGGTAATGTTGCACCAATACCCAACCAAAGGGCCACTACGGTACCAATCAAAAAGACGGTTGTCGCTACTGGACGACGAAATGGATTTTGGAATTTATTAACATTCTCTAAAAAAGGTACTGTTAATAATCCCGCAGGTACTGAAACCATTAAAAGGACACCCAATAATTTATTGGGTACTGTACGAAGTATTT